GTAGTGAATAGAGAAAAAGATTCTTCTGATTTTCTTGTTCCTGAAAATATTCTATCTATCTCCTAGACGCTGTAGAGAATTGAGAATTTTCATGTCTTTCAATTCTCGTACTCGTAATTGGAAAGTTACGGAAGGAGATCCATCATTTTGCAATGAAAACAACATAAAAAACTCTGGACAATTTCGAAATCAGACCAAGCGTCTTAATACATATGCAAAAAAATTCATTATTGGCCCACCATTGATTACAAGATTTTGCTTTTATGAATCGCTATTGCTTTGATACGAATAATGGCAGTCGTTTCAGTATGTTAAGGATACAGATGTATCCACAATTCATTTAGAGTTACTTAATAGCCTATTTCTTATACTATATCTCTCTCCCGTGAAATTCTCGAGCCGAAAGATGGATGCATATGCTGTGTTTCATTTTGCTAAATGATATCAATTAAATGGTGTATCAATTCTATAAATTGGATATAGCAATAAATAAATCAGCAAAATTCTTTTATTTTAGATAGAAGAAACATTTCTTCTATCTAAAATAAAAGAATGTACCCTTCTATCCAAATCCAATTTGCATCGATAAAATAAATCCAAATTATAGATTCCAGCAGTAGATGAATAATTGCAAATTTTTGTGTGTACGAGATTCGAATAACTTCAAAATAACTGACATAATTTTTTATTTTTCCTGATCAGAAAAATACATGAAAAAGAAAGGAGGTAGAAAAATTTTTTGATTTATGGTTAAAGAAGAAAAACAAGAAAACAGGGGTTCTGTTGAATTTCAAGTATTCAGTTTCACCAATAAGATACGGAGACTTGCTTCACATTTGGAATTACACAAAAAAGATTTTTCATCGGAAAGAGGTCTACGAAGACTTTTGGGAAAACGTCAACGTTTGCTGGCTTATTTGGCAAAGAAAAATAGAGTACGTTATAAGAAATTAATAAGTCAGTTGGATATTCGGGAGAAGTAATTTAATCGTTCGAATTATTTTCTTATTTTATTAGTAGTCTTATAGTAGTCTTAGATTTTGCATTTTGATGAGCCTCGTTTTGAGGAATTCATGGAATAATGAATTAAGGAAGAAAAAAGAATATGAGTCTACCGTTTACAAGAAAAGATCTAATGATAGTCAATATGGGCCCTCAACATCCATCAATGCATGGTGTTCTTCGACTGATCGTTACTCTCGATGGTGAAGATGTTGTTGATTGTGAACCCATATTAGGCTATTTACACAGAGGAATGGAAAAAATCGCAGAAAACAGAACTATTATACAATACTTGCCTTATGTAACACGGTGGGATTATTTAGCTACTATGTTTACAGAAGCAATAACGGTAAATGCACCAGAATTCTTAGAGAATATTCAAATACCTCAAAGAGCCAGCTATATTCGGGTAATTATGTTAGAATTGAGCCGTATAGCTTCACACTTATTATGGCTTGGGCCTTTTATGGCGGATCTCGGCGCACAGACTCCTTTTTTCTACATTTTTAGAGAGAGAGAATTGATATATGATCTATTTGAAGCTGCTACAGGTATGCGAATGATGCATAATTACTTTCGCATCGGAGGAGTAGCTGCCGATCTACCTTATGGATGGATGGATAAATGTTTAGATTTCTGTGATTATTTTTTACGAGGAGTTGTTGAATATGAACAACTTATTACACAGAATCCTATTTTTTTAGAACGAGTTGAAGGAGTAGGTTTTATTAGCGGAGAAGAAGCTGTAAATTGGGGCTTATCGGGACCAATGTTACGAGCTTCTGGAATACAATGGGATCTTCGTAAAATTGATCCTTATGAGTCTTACAATCAATTCGATTGGAAAGTCCAATGGCAAAAAGAAGGAGATTCGTTAGCTCGCTATTTAGTACGAATTGGTGAAATGAAGGAATCCATCAAAATTATTCAACAAGCTGTAGAGAAAATTCCTGGAGGCCCTTATGAGAATTTAGAAGCCCGACGCTTTAAGAAAGCAAAGAATTCGGAATGGAATGATTTTGAATATAGATTTCTTGGTAAAAAACCTTCCCCAAATTTTGAATTATCAAAACAAGAGCTTTATGTAAGAGTAGAAGCTCCAAAAGGTGAATTAGGAATTTATCTGGTAGGAGATGAGAGTCTTTTCCCCTGGAGATGGAAAATTCGTCCACCCGGTTTTATTAATTTACAAATCCTTCCTCAGCTAGTTAAAAAAATGAAATTGGCTGATATCATGACGATATTAGGTAGTATAGATATCATTATGGGGGAAGTTGATCGTTGAAATGATAATAGATAGGATAGAGGTAGAAACTATCAATTCTTTTTCGAAATCGGAATTATTAAAAGAAGTCTACGGACTGATATGGATTCTACCTATTTTGACCCTCCTACTGGGAATCACAATAGAAGTACTTGTAATTGTGTGGTTAGAAAGAGAAATATCCGCATCGATACAACAACGTATTGGTCCTGAATATGCCGGCCCCCTAGGACTGCTTCAAGCTATAGCAGATGGAACTAAGCTGATTTTTAAAGAGGATATCCTACCATCCCGAGGAGAGATTCCTTTATTTAGCATTGGACCCTCTATAGCAGTCATATCTGTTTTATTAAGTTTTTTAGTTATCCCTTTTGGATATCATTTTGTTTTAGCTGATCTTAGTATTGGTGTTTTTTTATGGATTGCCATTTCAAGTATTGCTCCTATTGGTCTTCTTATGGCAGGATATAGCTCAAATAATAAATATTCTTTTTCAGGTGGTCTACGAGCAGCTGCTCAATCTATTAGTTATGAAATACCATTAACTTTTTGTGTGCTAGCAATATCTCTACGTGTGATTCGTTAAAAAAGGAGCTTTTCCTCTAAAATCCATTGAATACTTATCTTCCTTTTCTTATTCTGTATTCAGGTCGGTAAGTTAAACTAGATAGCTATATGAGTGAAACAAAACAGCTTATTAATTTGTAGTAAAAAAAAAAATCTCATTTCCTACGTACAAGAAAAAGTTGAAGTAAACATAAGCAGTGTAAACTCTTTACCCCAAGATTGAGATTGTTTGATTAGTCATCATATCTTGAAGCGGGCAAGAATAAAGGATTCGCGATATGGAATCCCATTACTAGAATATTTTTAGTTATTACTAGAACTTATAACCATATAAAAGAACCCATAAAAAGTTAGTGAAGGATTAGGAACACTAAAGTACATAAAGGATTAGTAATGAGAGAATCTAAATCATTAGAATTTTTCCTCATAAAAGGAATCATAATAAGGACTTGAAATTGGTGGAAATGATCAAGTAGTACTTTCTTCGGATTCCGATCCAGAGTATATTCCCATTCACTTGTTAAGGAAATAGCTATCAAGAACGAATTAACCCTTTATTTCTTTTTTATTTTTAAGTATCCCCTTCCCAGGGAAAGAAGAATAGGACAAAAGATATGGAATGCAATACAAAAAAAGATCTTTATTTATTCTTTCTTTTATCTATATTCATACAGAATTGAATTCGTCATGAACTAATATCCAATTCTTTTCATTAATTAATTGCTATAATGAGTGTTTTATTCCAATATTAAGTTATTACTGAACAAGAAAAAACTGTCATTTTATTATATAAAGGATAAGATCAATTCGGAAGCGCTTTTTTATTATTTTAGCAGACGGAATTGCTTTGGTCTAATTTAGGACTTTCCAATCAATTTTATCTTACCTAATTCTATCTACGCCCGGGGGATAAGATCGAAAAGAAATAATCCTTTTTTCTGATCATGGAGGAGCCGTATGAAGCTAAGGTTTCATGTACGGTTTTGGAATAGCGGTGGGAACTGTGATGTTATCATCGACTATGATTATCTAACAGTTCAAGTACGGTTGATATAGTTGAAGCACAGTCAAAATATGGTTTTTTTGGATGGAATCTTTGGCGTCAGCCTATAGGTTTTCTAGTTTTTCTAATTTCTTCTTTGGCAGAATGTGAAAGATTACCCTTTGATTTACCAGAAGCAGAGGAAGAATTAGTAGCGGGTTATCAAACCGAATATTCCGGTATTAAATATGGTTTATTTTATCTTGCTTCTTACCTAAATTTATTAGTTTCCTCTTTATTTGTAACTGTTCTCTACTTAGGCGGATGGAATTTTTCTATTCCCTATATATCCTTTTTTGAATTTTTCCAAATGAATAAAATTGTGGGAATTTTGGAAATGATAATGGGTATCCTTATTACATTAACTAAAGCTTTTTTATTTCTCTTCATTTCTATCACAATAAGATGGAGTTTACCCCGGATGAGAATGGATCAGTTATTAAATCTTGGATGGAAATTTCTTTTACCTATTTCTCTGGGCAATCTCTTATTAACAACTTCTTCCCAACTAGTTTCACTATAAATAAGATAATACAATAACAGTAAGAATATCTTCAACACAAAAGTTCTCTCAAACAAGAGAAAGAAACATACCTTTTTCATAGATATTTAGAATATGTTCCCTATGATAACTGGGTTCATTAGTTATGGTCAACAAACAATACGTGCCGCAAGATACATTGGTCAAGGTTTCATAATTACCTTATCCCACACAAATCGTTTACCTATAACGATTCACTACCCTTATGAAAAATCAATTACATCAGAGCGTTTCCGCGGGCGAATACACTTTGAATTTGATAAATGTATTGCTTGTGAAGTATGTGTTCGTGTATGCCCAATAGATCTACCCCTTGTGGATTGGAGATTTGAAAAGGATATTAAAAAAAAACAATTGCTTAATTATAGTATTGATTTCGGAGTTTGTATATTTTGTGGTAACTGTGTTGAATATTGTCCGACAAACTGTTTATCAATGACTGAAGAATATGAACTTTCTACTTATGATCGTCATGAATTGAATTACAATCAAATTGCTTTGAGTCGGTTACCTGTCTCCATAATGGGAGATTACACAATTCAAACAATTAGGAATTCGCCTCAAAGTAAAATAGACGAAGAAAAATCTTCGAATTCAAGAACGATTACTGATTACTAGGTACTAGGATTTTTTTGTTAGAAAAATCCAATAGTTTTTTACTAACTATAAAGAAAAATGAATAACTACTGCTTATTACAAATTATTCATGATTTAAAATGAGAGTAAATTTTCGTGATGTGATTTCTAACTATACAATTTATATATAAATATCCTAATCCCTTTTTCTTTCCTTGAATCTTTTAGTTTTAGTCAGTTCATGAAAATTTTTATACTATTAATTTCTTCTTATCCATAATGGATTTACCTGGACCAATACATGAGATTCTTGTGCTATTTGGGGGATTTGTTCTTCTACTAGGGGGTCTAGGAGTAGTATTACTTACCAACCCAATTTATTCTGCCTTTTCGCTGGGATTAGTTCTTGTTTGTATATCCTTATTCTATTTTTTATTGAATTCCTACTTTGTAGCTGTCGCACAACTTCTTATTTATGTGGGAGCCATAAATGTCTTGATCATATTTGCTGTAATGTTTGTAAATGGCTCAGAGTGGTCTAAAGATAAGAATTATTGGACTATTGGAGATGGGTTTACTTCACTTGTTTCTATAACTATTCCTTTTTCACTAATGACTACTATCCCAGATACGTCATGGTATGGAATTCTTTGGACTACAAGATCAAACCAAATAGTAGAACAGGGTCTCATAAATAACGTTCAACAAATTGGGATTCATTTAGCAACCGATTTTTATCTTCCGTTTGAACTCATTTCCCTAATTCTTCTAGTTTCTTTAATAGGTGCAATTACTATGGCTAGACAATAATAAATTATTAGAATTTCAAATCTAAAAAAATAACTAAAGAATAAAACAATTTTGATTTAGTAAAATCCATCTACTGTCAACACAACAAATACTTTCTTTTCTCTTTTGTTGTGTAATTGTTCTATTCTAATTAATTGAATCGGTTCAATTCTTGTCCTCATATTGAAATGAATCGAGATTGATAAGGAGTTAGTTAATCATGTTTGAGCATGTACTTTTTTTGAGTGTCTATTTATTTTCGATTGGTATCTATGGATTGATTACAAGCCGAAACATGGTTAGAGCTCTAATATGTCTTGAACTTATACTGAATTCAATTAATCTAAATCTCGTAACATTTTCTGCTCTATTTGATAGTCGCCAATTAAAAGGAGACATTTTTGCAATTTTTGTTATAGCCCTTGCGGCGGCTGAAGCAGCTATTGGACTATCCATTCTTTCTTCCATCCATCGTAACAGGAAATCAACTCGTATCAATCAATCGAATTTTTTGAATAATTAGACATAGAATTCTCTAAACAAAGGCGCATATATAATAATATGGAACATTAAGATTAATAAAATTCGAGTCTTCTTTTCTTATTTTTATTTGAGAATACCCATTTTTGAAGTAGGTTATTTCAGAGTATTCTTTTTTACTTATTGAATTTTGCATTTTTGCAATTCATTGATATTGCAATATTCAAATTGCAATAATTTATATTGCAAAGATAATAGCCAATTTATTGGCTAATTCAAATTAGTATGTAGAATTCGTATAATTATGACTGTTGAAGCCTTAAATTCAAGTTTTTTGGCTCTTTTCACGCTTTCTCACAAACAGATTAAGAAATATATTGCATTATTTATTAAAGTTTGGATAAACCATTGCTTCGTCTGGTGTCTACAATACATATAACTTATATAGTACTAATTTCATTTTTACCAGATCGAAAATTATTATGTTGAAAAGGAAAATTTCTAGATCCAATGTCACATTCTGTAAAAATTTATGATACATGTATAGGATGCACTCAATGTGTACGAGCTTGTCCAACAGATGTATTAGAAATGATACCTTGGGATGGATGTAAAGCCAAGCAAATTGCTTCTGCGCCGAGAACCGAAGATTGTGTGGGTTGTAAGAGATGCGAATCTGCCTGCCCAACAGATTTTTTAAGTGTCCGCGTTTATTTAGGGCCTGAAACAACCCGTAGCATGGCTCTATCTTATTGATACGTTACAAAAAACTCCACTTGAATCGTCTGATTCCTCTTTACCGAAGAAGCCCGTGCTCAAAATAATCGAGCATGGGCTTTTCTGGTCAAAACGTATCTTGTCTTTATTACTTTATCATGAGTTATTTTCCTTGGTTAACAATACTTGTTGTTTTGCCGATATTTGCAGGTTCATTAATTTTCTTTTTACCCCATAAAGGAAACAAAATTGTTAGGTGGTATACTATATCTATTTGTTTATTAGAATTCCTTCTAATGACTTATGCATTCTGTTATCATTTCCAATTAGAGGATCCCTTAATCCAATTAAGGGAGGATTATAAATGGATAGATGTTTTTGATTTCCACTGGAAATTGGGAATCGATGGACTTTCATTAGGATCAATTTTATTGACAGGATTTATCACTACTTTAGCTACTTTAGCGGCTTGGCCAATTACCCGGAATTCGCGATTATTCTATTTCTTGATGCTAGCAATGTATAGCGGTCAAATAGGATTATTTTCTTCACGAGACCTTTTACTTTTTTTTATCATGTGGGAGTTAGAATTAATTCCTGTTTACTTACTTTTATCCATGTGGGGGGGAAAAAGGCGTCTATATTCAGCTACCAAGTTTATTTTGTATACTGCAGGCGGTTCCATTTTTTTCTTAATCGGAGTTCTGGGTATGGGCTTATATGGTTCCAACGAACCAAGATTAGACTTGGAACGATTAATTAATCAATCATACCCTGCAACACTGGAAATACTACTTTATTTTGGCTTCCTTATTGCTTATGCTGTCAAATTGCCAATTATACCTCTACATACGTGGTTACCAGATACCCACGGGGAAGCACATTACAGTACATGTATGCTTTTAGCGGGAATCCTATTAAAGATGGGAGCATACGGATTGATTCGGATCAATATGGAATTGTTACCTCATGCTCATTATCTATTTTCCCCCTGGTTGGTAATAATAGGAGCGGTGCAAATAATCTATGCAGCTTCAACTTCTCTTGGTCAACGAAATTTCAAAAAAAGAATAGCCTACTCCTCCGTATCTCACATGGGTTTCATAATTATAGGAATTGGTTCCATAACTAACATTGGACTAAATGGAGCTATTTTACAAATATTATCCCATGGATTTATCGGTGCTACACTATTTTTCTTGGCAGGAACGGCTTGTGATAGAATGCGTCTTGTTTATCTCGAAGAACTGGGAGGGATATCTATACCAATGCCAAAAATGTTTACTATGTTTAGTAGCTTTTCAATGGCTTCTCTTGCCTTACCAGGAATGAGCGGTTTTGTTGCAGAATTAGTAGTATTTTTTGGACTAATTACTAGTCCAAAATTTATGTTAATGCCAAAAATGCTAATTACTTTTGTAATGGCAATTGGAATGATATTAACTCCTATTTATTTATTATCTATGTTACGTCAGATGTTCTATGGATACAAATTATTTCATGTTCCAAACGCATATTTTGTGGATTCTGGACCACGAGAACTCTTTCTTTTAATCTGTATCTTTTTACCAGTAATAGGAATTGGTATTTATCCAGATTTTGTTCTCTCGCTATCCGTTGACAGGGTAGAGGCTCTCTTATCCAATTATTATCCTAAATAGGATTTTCTTTTTTAACTAGTCCGCTCTATATTTCATAATGGAAAAACCTAAAAATTCCAAAAAAAGTAAAAAAGTCTAATTAGATCTATTTCGAATTTTTGGGAACCCCTTTGAACGTCTTTTCAAAGGGGTTCCCAAATCAAAAAATGGGAAAAAACCTTCATTTTATGAATGTTTTATGTTATGTAATCATTTAGATGATAATATAAATGAACCATAACTATGTAAACCTATTCCTAAAAGATTGATACCAAAATAGCAAATCCAAATTATAAGAAATCCTATCGAAGCTACAAATGCAGAATTCGTACCCTTCCAATTTGGATTTGTTCTACTATGTAAATAAATTGCAAATATGGTCCAGGTAATAAATGCCCAAGTTTCCTTAGGATCCCAATTCCAATAGGATCCCCACGCCTCATTAGCCCATACTGCTCCACAAAGAATACCTATGGTTAAAAGGGTAAACCCTAGACTAATAACACGATAACTCCAAGAATCCAAACGCTCAGTTAATTGATATTTGTAATAATTTGGAAATGGAGGAAAAGAGGTGTTTTTTAAGTCACTTCTTTTTGCATAGAAATATTCAATCTCACTAAATAAAAATGTTTTAAGTAATTTTATTTTTTTCTTTTTAGAAAAGAAATCGAAATTCTTTCGAAATCTAATGATTAGAAGAGCGGCGGATAATAAGGATCCGCACAAAAGAGTTGCATAGCTTAGTAACATCATACTGACATGCATCATTAACCACTGAGATTGGAGAGCAGGTACTAGTATTGTAGATTGATGCATTTCAGTTAAAAGACCTGACGTGGCAAAGCCTTGCGTTAAAATAGTACTTGGCGTAGTTATTGCGCTTAAATCATTTTTAGAGTTCTGTATCTTAGGAATAGTATGAAGAATATACAGAGCCCATGAAAGGAAGATCAATGACTCATATAAATTACTTAATGGAAAATGTCCCGAAGAAACCCAACGAGAAACTAAGAATCCTGTTATAGAGAAAAAAGTAGCTATCATTCCTTTTTCTGATGAATCACGTAATCCCCTAAGTTCACGAACTAATAAGGTTATCAAATGAATCGTAATCACAATTGAAATAGTTGAGAAAGAGATATGAGTTAGTATATGTTCTAAAGTTGCAAATAGCATAAGGAGAAGGTCCCATTACAAAATTGGAAATTTCGAATTGAATCCATTTTCTAATCTATTGTATTCTTTTTCGAGAATGCCGCCACTCGGACTCGAACCGAGATGCTTGAGCACTGCTTCCTAAGAGCAGCGTGTCTACCAATTTCACCATGGCGGCTAACTTGAAATAATAGTTAACTTAAAAGAATAATAGTTATTTTCTCGCGAATCGTCGAGATTAGGAGAATCCATAGAATTTAGGAAAATTAGAATTTCATCATTAAATACAAAGAGTTTTGTATTTTGAAAAGTTTCTAGAGTCAAAGCCTTTACGCTCTTATTAATATGATTTACCAGTCCTAAACCAATTTATTTGTGAATTTTGGATAAGATCGGTAGAAATTATAAATCCTATTGCAAGAATACTCTACTTTTGATAATAGAATCCTCCTATTTTTTTAGGAGGATTCTATTATCAAAAGTTCTTTGATAGGAAAAAAGAATACTGAGGACACAATATACCAAAACTTTTGTTCTATATAACAGAATAACAGAGGGATTAGTTCTAAGAATATTGTACCCAGGAATTCGACACATAAAAGTACATTCATTAATTAATCCAAATTATTCATATTAAATAATTGGAATTTCTTTGAGATCGGTCAATTCAGATTATTCCAAAACCTGATTATTTGTTTGTTACCCAGAAAAACCTTTTGGTTTTGGATGCTCGTTACCGCTCAAAAATGATCTTGATTTTGCTAAGGAATAAGATTGTACTATGGAAAAATAAGTTTTTTTCTTCCAAATATTTTTACGAATACGCTTTTTTGACATCGAAGTACGTTTTTTTGGAACTGCCATTCAAAAGGGGAATTTGTTTTTTCTAGTTGTATGTGAAAGACATCTATTGCCGCAAATCAATCCTTCTTTCTGTTTTTTCTTAGTATTTATACTTAGATACTGAAAGATAATGAAATTTGAAATTATTTTTTACTTCATTTTGTCTAATGTGGATAAGACAAGAGTTTTTCGCGTATTTTTCTTTTTCATATATATTTTAGACTTTGTTTTAATAATATACAATATATACAAAGATATATTATATACAAAGGTTTTCTATTTAAATCAATTTATATATCAAATATACTCCATATATAAATCTAAGGTATGAGGGATAAACCCCCATATAATATGGGGAGATAAAACGAAGGTAAAATTCAAATAGTTAATTAAGTTGAGAAGATATTCAAGAATTGAATTCCAGTCAAAATAAAAAAATAATTAGTCTCTTAAACAAGACATTCTAAAACTTAGATAATTCTAGTCATTAGGATTTCCATTTTATATGAAGTAAAAAATATTCGAGAATTTCCGATAAATATAAAATTCAAATATAGTTGAAATTCAATCAATCAGTTACGAAATAAGAGAGCTATTTCATTTTAACAGAAAAAAATACAAAAAAGAATAGGAATAAAAAGTAAACTGATTCAATCTTTTTTTATCTAATAACTAAAAAATGAAATTCTTTGATTAAGTTTTTGAATTAAAGCAACTAAACCCATTCCGAATTTTTGAATATTTCAATGAAACAAATTTTGAAAAAATAAGAATTACAGTATTTTTTCTTATTCTTATTTTGTTTTTTTTATTCCTTCAGAAAGAAATAAGAATAAGTTTGGTGAATCGGAAATAATTTTATAGAAAAAAAGAACTATAAATTTCAACTAAAAATTGCTATTTCTTTTCTTATGGAACATACATATCAATATGCCTGGGTAATCCCTCTTCTCCCACTTCCAGTTATTATGTCAATGGGGTTTGGGCTTTTTCTTATTCCGACAGCAACAAGAAATCTTCGTCGCATATGGGCTTTTCCTAGTGTTTTACTCTTAAGTATAGCTCTGGTATTCTCAGTTCACCTGTCTATTCAACAAATAAAAGGGAGTTCTATCTATCAATATCTATGGTCTTGGACCATTAATAATGATTTTTCCTTAGAATTTGGATACTTGATCGACCCCCTTACTTCTATTATGTTAATATTAATTACTACAGTAGGAATCTTGGTTCTTATTTATAGTGATGATTATATGTCTCATGATGAGGGATATTTGAGATTTTTCGTTTATATAAGTTTTTTTAATACTTCCATGTTGGGATTGGTTACTAGTTCCAATTTGATACAAATTTATTTTTTTTGGGAACTTGTGGGAATGTGTTCCTATTTATTGATAGGCTTTTGGTTTACACGACCAATTGCAGCGAGTGCTTGTCAAAAAGCTTTTGTAACTAATCGTGTAGGGGATTTTGGTTTGTTATTAGGAATTTTAGGTTTTTTTTGGATAACAGGTAGTTTAGAGTTTCGGGATTTGTTCAAAATAGCTAATAACTGGATTCCTAATAATGGGATTAATTCATTACTTACTACTTTGTGTGCTTTTTTATTATTTCTTGGTGCAGTTGCAAAATCTGCACAATTCCCTCTTCACGTATGGTTACCCGATGCTATGGAAGGACCCACTCCCATTTCGGCTCTTATACACGCAGCAACTATGGTTGCTGCGGGGATTTTTCTTCTAGCTCGACTTCTTCCTCTTTTCATATCCCTACCTTTGATAATGAGTTTCATTTCCTTAGTAGGTACAATAACACTTTTCTTAGGAGCAACTTTAGCTCTTGCTCAGAGAGATATTAAAAGAAGCTTAGCCTATTCTACAATGTCTCAATTGGGTTATATGATGTTAGCTCTAGGTATAGGTTCTTATCAAGCAGCTTTATTCCATTTGATCACTCATGCTTATTCGAAAGCTTTATTGTTCTTGGGATCCGGATCCGTTATTCATTCAATGGAACCTCTTGTTGGATATTCACCAGATAAAAGTCAGAATATGGTTCTTATGGGTGGTTTAAAAAAATATGTTCCTATTACAAGAACGACTTTTTTATTGGGTACACTTTCTCTTTGTGGTATTCCACCTCTTGCTTGCTTCTGGTCCAAAGATGAAATCCTTAGTAATAGTTGGTTGTATTCACCTTTTTTTGGAATAATAGCTTCTTTTACTGCAGGATTAACTGCATTTTATATGTTTCGAATATATTTACTTACTTTTGATGGGTATTTGCGTGTTCATTTTCAAAATTACAGTAGTACTAAAGAAGGTTCGTTGTATTCAATATCCTTATGGGGAAAAAGCATACCCAAAGGAGTCAATAGAGATTTTGTTTTATCAACAATGAAGAGTGGAGTTTCTTTTTTTTCACAAAATATACCCAAAATTCCTGGTAATACAAGAAATAGGATAGGATTCTTTAGTACTTCCTTTGGAGCTAAAAATACTTTTGTCTATCCTCGAGAAACTGGAAATACTATGCTATTTCCTCTTCTTATATTACTGCTTTTTACTTTGTTCATTGGATCTATAGGAATCCATTTTGATAATGGAGTAATGGATAATGAAACATCGGAGTTAACTCTATTATCAAAGTGGTTAACCCCCTCAAAAAGCTTTTTCCAGGAAAGTTCTAATTCTTCCATAAATTCATATGAATTTCTCACTAATGCAATTTCTTCTGTAAGTTTAGCTATTTTTGGTCTATTTATAGCATATATATGCTATGGATCCGCTTATTCTTTTTTTCAGAATTTGAATTTTAAAAATTCCCTTGTAAAAGGGAATCCCAAAAAGTTCTTTTTGGATCAAGTAAAAAAAAAGGTATACAGCTGGTCATATAATCGTGGTTATATAGATGTTTTCTATACTAGGCTCTTTATCCTGGGTATAAGAAGATTTGCCGAACTAACGCATTTTTTTGATAAAGGTGTTATTGATGGAATTATCAATGGAGTAGGTCTTGCTGGTTTTTGTATAGGAGAAGAAATTAAATATGTGGGGGGAGGGCGAATATCGTCTTATCTATTCTTTTTTTTATGTTATGTATCCTTGTTCTTATTCTTTTTTCTTCCTTAATTCATTATTCCATGAATTCCTCAAAACGAGGCTCATCAAAATGCAAAATCTAAGACTACTATAAGACTACTAATAAAATAAGAAAATAATTCGAACGATTAAATTACTTCTCCCGAATATCCAACTGACTTATTAATTTCTTATAACGTACTCTATTTTTCTTTGCCAAATAAGCCAGCAAACGTTGACGTTTTCCCAAAAGTCTTCGTAGACCTCTTTCCGATGAAAAATCTTTTTTGTGTAATTCCAAATGTGAAGCAAGTCTCCGTATCTTATTGGTGAAACTGAATACTTGAAATTCAACAGAACCCCTGTTTTCTTGTTTTTCTTCTTTAACCATAAATCAAAAAATTTTTCTACCTCCTTTCTTTTTCATGTATTTTTCTGATCAGGAAAAATAAAAAATTATGTCAGTTATTTTGAAGTTATTCGAATCTCGTACACACAAAAATTTGCAATTATTCATCTACTGCTGGAATCTATAATTTGGATTTATTTTATCGATGCAAATTGGATTTGGATAGAAGGGTACATTCTTTTATTTTAGATAGAAGAAATGTTTCTTCTATCTAAAATAAAAGAATTTTGCTGATTTATTTATTGCTATATCCAATTTATAGAATTGATACACCATTTAATTGATATCATTTAGCAAAATGAAACACAGCATATGCATCCATCTTTCGGCTCGAGAATTTCACGGGAGAGAGATATAGTATAAGAAATAGGCTATTAAGTAACTCTAAATGAATTGTGGATACATCTGTATCCTTAACATACTGAAACGACTGCCATTATTCGTATCAAAGCAATAGCGATTCATAAAAGCAAAATCTTGTAATCAATGGTGGGCCAATAATGAATTTTTTTGCATATGTATTAAGACGCTTGGTCTGATTTCGAAATTGTCCAGAGTTTTTTATGTTGTTTTCATTGCAAAATGATGGATCTCCTTCCGTAACTTTCCAATTACGAGTACGAGAATTGAAAGACATGAAAATTCTCAATTCTCTACAGCGTCTAGGAGATAGATAGAATATTTTCAGGAACAAGAAAATCAGAAGAATCTTTTTCTCTATTCACTACCATTCCGCGTCTTCGACTTCTATTAGTTTCTTTTCTTCTTTAATGCAATAGCTATAGTTTGATATAGAATCCATTTCTCAAAGTAATGGAAACCATTCTCTTATAGGAAATGGTTCGAAAATCGCTATTCCACCTTTTAGGTTTAGGTATCGTGAAAAGTGATA